TCGCTGTAACTGACTCCGTTAAGTTCGCCGCCATAGAACTCAACAGTTACACCTACTTGTTCAACACTATACTTCGATTCTGCCCTTCTAAAAGGAACGTCGGCTCTAACAATTCCGTCTCCATCTACCAAAACAACGGGAAACGTTTCAAAAAAAGTAGGCATACGACGTACAAAAAGTTCACGTCCTTCTTTATCTCTAAAGATAGGGTGGCCTAACCATCCAACAGCTATTCCATCCCCACTGTCCATCGATCCTGCTCTGAATAATCCCCCTTTTGCCGGATTATTGCCGATGTAATCATAAAAAGCTAATTTTTCAGGAATTTTAGACCAAGCTTCTGTTAAACTTTGATTTTCGGCTAGCCCAGCACTGACTCTTCGATATATTTCTTGCTGGAAGTATCCCTGATCCCATTGATAACGAGTAGGACCAAATAATTCGATTGGGGTAGTTGCAGAACCATACCACATAGTTCCCGCAACAACAAAAGCAGCAAAAAAGACAGCAGCGATACTACTGGAAAGGACAGTTTCAATATTACCCATACGTAATCCTTTGTATAGACGTTGGGGCGGACGGACACTAAGATGGAATAGGCCCGCTAATATGCCCAAAGTGCCTGCTGCAATATGATGAGAGGCTATTCCTCCCGGAACAAAAGGATCAAAACCTTCCACGCCCCATGCTGGGTTTACCGATTGTACTTTTCCAGTTAATCCATAAGGATCGGACACCCATATTCCAGGACCATACAAACCTGTTACATGAAATACGCCAAAACCAAAGCACGCCACCCCTGAAAGAAATAAATGAATTCCAAAGATCTTGGGCAAATCCAAAGAGGGTTTTCCTGTACGTTCATCAGAAAATATTTCTAGATCCCAATATACCCAATGCCAAATAGCTGCCAAGAAGCACAACCCCGAAAACATAATATGTGCCCCGGCCACTCCTTCGTAAGTCCAAATACCCGGATTCGTTACAGTTCCGCCTGTAATACTCCAACCGCCCCATGAATTAGTTATTCCTAAACGCGTCATGAAAGGTATAACAAACATACCTTGTCTCCACATTGGATCAAGAACGGGGTCAGACGGATCAAAAACTGCTAATTCATATAACGCCATTGAACCGGCCCAACCAGCAACCAGAGCCGTATGCATTATATGGACAGCAAGCAACCGACCGGGATCATTCAATACGACGGTATGAACACGATACCAAGGCAAACCCATGGAAATACCCCTTTATGAAAGAAAAATAGACACTATGTAACTTTATTGCATTGGAAAAATGATGCTAGGGGCCTCCCCTTTCAGTGAATTATCGTGAAGTAAGGATTACTATTTGTTCTATTCTATTGGTAATAATGGAACAATTCTGTTTATAGGAACAAAGAGAAGCAGATCTATTCTATACCCGATAAGTATCAATACGCAATGGGTGGTTGAACCATTTTGTATGAGCAAACGGATCCCTACTTGTTCATCATTCGACGGGTATATTTAGAATAATTTGTCATTAGTCATTCTGACTTCCTTTATCAAATCCCCAATCTATAGATAAAAAATGATATGCTAAAGACCAATATTATGAGGACAATAAACTAAACCCACTATTACGTTTTCACATCAAAGTAAAGTAGATTACTTCATTTTTTTCATTTAATGCCTATTGGTGTTCCAAAAGTACCTTTTCGAAGCCCTGGAGAGGAAGATGCATCTTGGGTTGACATATAGTGTGACTTGTCAGATATATTGGGTCATATGGGATTTCCCCATTCTCTCCCCCGATCGAGTTATCCTCTGATTCGCCCAAGAAAGATTATAAAAAAATTGGAGCGTGAAGTGAAATTAGATCCATTTTAGGGGAATCCAGATTAATATTATCAATTAGAATAATTTATGGTTGACTTGGTTGGACCAATCAAATTATCCAGGCTCCGTTTAGAACAACCCCAACTTAGTAATATACCAATGATTGCTGCGTTTATTTCTAATTCTAAATTTTGTATTACCATATTATATTATATAGTTGACTAGGTTATTAATTGATACCTCATTAGAAATTATATTTTTTCCTATACTAAAAAATAGGAATGATCCCTATTAATCAATTGAGTAAAACAGGATGAATGCGTCGAAAATTTGGCCGAAGACACGAAATCGATTCAACAAAAATTTGTAGCAAAAAGAAATGGTAGTAGGTACATTTGTCCTATATGTGCAAATCACAATCGGACCTATCTTTACCTGGAGTAGAGCATAAACCTAAAAGAATTCAAGAGGCCCATTCAGGAACAAGAAAATGACATCGTGATTGAGGGTGTATCTCGATGAAAGAATACATCAATTGAGAAGTTAATTCAACGAGTTTAATGAATTTTTTTCGATTATATATTAGAGTGAAATTCTAGTGAAAGGTTTACAAACTTTTCTTTCTTACAATAAAAAATAGAAGAAAAAGCTCCTTCGTTAGAAAAATTTTGCTTTTAAAAAAAGAGCAGGAGCCGAAATCTATACATTGAGCCTTTTTTTTGTCACGATTCTTTTGACCCGTATGCATTAAAAGGTGCATGTACGGTTCCTAAGGGATACAATTTTATCCTAATCAACCGACTTTATCGAGAAAGATTACTTTTTTTAGGCCAAGAGGTTGATAATGAGCTCTCGAATCAACTTATTGGTCTTATGGTATATCTCACTATAGAGGATCGTAACAAAGAGCTTTATGTGTTTATAAACTCTCCCGGTGGATGGGTAATACCCGGAATAGCTGTTTATGATACCATGCAATTTGTGCCACCAGATGTACATACAATATGCATGGGATTAGCCGCGTCAATGGGATCCTTTGTCCTGGTCGGGGGAGAAATTACCAAACGTCTAGCATTCCCTCACGCTTGGCGCCAATGAGTTTTTTATTTGAGATAAAAAAAGAAGTCTATGCCTTCGCCATATGAAATAAGAATCTTGAGTAATAATAGCATGGCACTTCGAATTCGATATGATAAAATTCGTTTCTCAAAACATTAAATTATGTATCGAAAGGGCAGTATGAAATACTAAGTATTTCCGATTTGATCTATCGGAATCTCAGTGTCACAAACTTTTTTCACACCGAAAAGCTCTGAATAATATTTAAAAAGTTTTCCGTATTTTATTTGATCGGATCAAAAAGAAACTTTGGGATTGCTGAATTACAGACGTAATAAATATATAAAGCAACGGAACCATCATAGTATTTGGAACTCCTCCAATAAAGAAGGGTGGTAATTGGACCTTTTTTCGATCTGGGTATGAGAAATCCTATTTTATCTTCGATAGGAAATTCCATTCGTGAGCCGTATGCAATATGCAAAAGATGCCTGTACGGTTCTATTTTTTCTTGTTAGTGGTTTTCTCTTTACCCCATTCTGCGAAACCCTTTTGTATGTTATATCACCAGGGTAATGATGCATCAACCTGCGAGTTCTTTTTATGAGTCCCAAACGGGAGAATTTATCCTGGAAGCGGAAGAACTACTGAACCTGCGCGAAACCATCACAACGGTTTATGTCCAAAGAACAGGTAAATCTTTTTGGGTTGTATCCGAAGACATGGAACGAGATGTTTTTATGTCAGCAACAGAAGCCCAAGCTCACGGAATTGTGGATCTTGTAGCAGTTGGATGAAAATATCAAGGATTTAGCATAAATCCGCGATTTGATTGAGATTTTATTACCCGGTTCTTTAATATTCTATTAAATAGAAAGAATTCATAAGCATCCGGTTAGGAGCGATCTAAACCAGCTCAGTCTGTATACAATTCAGCATGCCAACTATTAAACAACTTATTAGAAACACAAGACAGCCAATACGAAATGTCACGAAATCCCCCGCTCTTAGGGGATGTCCTCAGCGCCGAGGAACATGTACTAGGGTGTATGTGCGACTCGTTCAGATCATGGGCTGGAACAAAAGAAAGGAACCAATAACAACCAGTAGCAATCCGTATGAATGATCAGTACCAATAAATAGAATAAAATGACATTTTTCAATTCAATGGCTAAAATCTATTCTATCTGCCTATTGCGTATGAAATTTATGGTTTCCGTTGGTGCAAATCCAATAAGCTGAGAAGCAATTCCCCATTGGTAACAAATGGTTATTTATTAAGCGGGGGAAATCCTATTTATTATTTAAGAAGAAGAAATTTTATACTTCTAAGAACGGCCTAACAGGATCAGCTACCTAGCTAACCTTCAGAATTAAATACCGTTACTGTATAGGTAGATCTCATTGTGAAAGACCTATTACTGGATAATTCATGGGTAGAGCCACACAACGGTGTGAACTGTACAAGTTACCAAAAAAAATAAGATTCATTAAATGAAGGAAAAGGCTCCGGTGTATAGAGAGGACCTCACCGTTTAAGAAGTAACCATAGAAACGATGGAACCACTCTATTCTTTTTATATTTACTTTATATATATCTATTTGACTATGTTATGGATACTAGATATCCAAAAAATTTCTTATTTTTAGACAGTTCACTTCGAAATAAGAAAAAATTGTGGTTGGGAAGGTTATAGTAGCAAAAGTCATTGGAATTTTTATTTTATATATCCGAAGAATCCGTTTTGTTATAAATAAATCAGTAAGGGGAAAAAGAATAACTGATAGACAGCAACTCAATTAGTTATTCATCAAAGTTTCATTTATTCAATGACTAGAATTAGACGAGGATATATAGCTCGGAGACGTAGAAACAAAATTCGTTTATTTGCATCAAGTTTTCGGGGGGCTCATTCAAGACTTACTCGAACTATTACTCAACAGAAAATACGAGCTTTAATTTCGGCTCATCGCGATCGAGATAAGAAAAAGAGGGATTTTCGTCGTTTATGGATTACTCGGATAAATGCAGTAATTCGCAATAAAGGAGTATCCTTTAGTTATAGTAGACTAATAAATGATCTGTACAAAAGTCAATTGCTTCTAAATCGTAAAATACTTGCACAAATAGCTATATTAAATAGAAATTGTCTTTATATGATTTCCAATGAAATATTGGATCCATTGGAGTAATTTGACTGGAATTCCCCGGAGAATCAACTCCGGGAAGGTAGAGGATAAAATAGGATAAGATTAAGATAAAGTTGTCAAAATGAACAAAAGAATTCAATAAAAACTGATTTTTTCTTCCCCGCTGCTTTTTTTTATTATGACACACGAATCAAATTAGGATTCTCCTATTTTTCGAACACAACACCAACCAAGTTTTAGTTCGAATTGGAATTTTGCTTCGATTGAAAAGTAAGCTAAACCTATTTATTTCTAGTTCTAAGACCTATTGTTGGAGCAGTCGACTCAGTTCTTTCAAACTGTTTCTCGTTATTAAGAAAAGGTAACAAAGATAAAATACGAGCTTGTTTTATAGCAATAGTAATTAATCGTTGTTGTTTCAAGGTCAATTTATTTACGCGTCTTGACAAAATTTTTCCTTGTTCACTAATAAATCGACTAATTAAACTCATGTTTCTATAATCAATTCGATCCCCCGATTGGATCGGGGGCAAACGCCTACGAAAAGATCGCTTCGATTTAAGAAAGGGTCGCTTGGATTTATCCATGGTTTGTTTATTCCTTTTCCCGAAATCCTATTTCGGTCGGATTTAAAATAAATTAGAATTAAAAAATAGGATTTGGTTTGTTTATATATAGGTTTATTTAGATTAGAATCTATATTTAGATATTATAATATGTCATTTTGACTGTTCCATTTATTTTTTTATCTCCCCATGAGTCGTATGTTTGGAACAACAGGGGCAGAATTTTCTCAATTCCAATCGACTAGGTGTATTGTGTCGATTCTTTTGTGTAATATATCTGGAAATACCCCTTGAGTCTTTATTAACACTGTTTCGAACACAACTGATACATTCCAAAATAATCGTTACCCGTACATCTTTACTCTTGGCCATGAAACTCCTTTGGATTTTTGATTCACTCAACTCTTCTATATTTTTTAGCTAAAAAAAAGAAAAAATTAGAACGAAACCAAATTATAAAAGATTTCGTTGAAATCAATAGATAGTAATTAATAAGTAATACAATTAACTATAGTTCTAATCTAATTGTATTAGATTTTGTTAAGGATCTTGTATGATACTCTTGCCCTAGACTGGCATTTCCTTTTCTTTTTTCACTCTAGTAATTTGATTCAATTACCCTTTTTTAGTTGTGATTGAATCGACTTTTATTCTTTCTCTTTCATCCCTTCTTAGAATTCTAAAAAGGGGGAAAAAAGAGAAAAAAGGGGGTGAGATGTAGTTTCGGATATAGAATTATATCTCTAATCTTATTCAAACCCTCCCACGTCAATAACTAGAATGAAAAAAAAGGAAATGTCAGCGCATCTGGGAATAAACGATTGATCTCTATCAATAGACCCGCTAAAGATACGAACCATATAGTACTTAGTACCGGTGCCACAGATAAATATGTTTTTAGATCTCGCATTGAAAATCCTCCTTCTTTATTGTATTGTAATACATAAGGCTAATACATAATTGTATTGTAATACATAAGGCTAATACATATATGATCAGATACATAGATAGTTGTAGTTAAGGATTAAGGACCACTTGTATTTGTACGCGGAATCCCTAAATGGATAACAATTCCGTAGAAAATATTTCTGCCCTTTCTTAAAAAAAAGAAAAGCCCCTTTCTTGAGCATTTCAAAAAAAAAATGAATTTTCCTTTTTTATTATTTATTATATGTGGTATATGCTAGGAGACCAAAAAGAAGAAAGGGCAAGATAAATGAATATATCAATGAAAAAAATGATATGGAAAACAAGGCAGGAATTCTCTACAATGACACTGTAGACCAATTGAAAGGGATGTAGCGCAGCTTGGTAGCGCGTTTGTTTTGGGTACAAAATGTCACAGGTTCAAATCCTGTCATCCCTACCTATGACTTCTCCTCTGAGCAGTAACAAGGGATCGGTTGAGATCGATTAAGATTTAATTGGACATACATAATCTTTCATTTTATAGTATGATAAAATGAAAGATTATGTATGTAAGATGTATTAGGGTTAAAAAAAAGAAACCTTATTAAGAAAGCGCTCTTAGTTCAGTTCGGTAGAACGTGGGTCTCCAAAACCCAATGTCGTAGGTTCAAGTCCTACAGAGCGTGATTACGTTTTTGTTAGGTTAAATTAATTACGCTGAAAAAGCTTCCCTAACACAAGCAGTCAATTTGATATCTTGTGTATTAACGAAAAGGGGTGGGTCAAGAGACAAGAGATATTAATTAATCAAAAGTCCAACTGATCACCACGTTTGTATTGTAAAAATGCAGTTACGAATAATCCAGCTAAAGTAATAGGAATTAAACCCAAGACAATTCCAAAAAGAGAAACTTCAATCATTTTTTTTTTATTTGATTTGAAAGGGAAAAAGAGAGGTAATATCTATCTCTAAATATTAATCGGAATTACCCGTG